TGATATAATTGCTATGCTTAGTGTGTGACTCGTTGGTTTTTTGTAGGATTAGGGTTCAAAACAAAAAATGGACCGGCCCATACATAGTATGAACTCAAAATTACAGAATTAATAACCAACTCATCGCTTCACATTATCTAGATCTAAACAACCAGTCAAGATATGATATATTGGTCATATCATTGTAGCAACTGAAATCTTTTTTGCATAAACACAAAAAAAAACCAAACCAATCTGATTATGAGTTTGGGAAGCGAAATCTAGAATGATGTGGATAAATGGAAGAAGGGTGAGAGAAAGAGATAAAAAGAACGCCAATGATATATGATTCCAATATAATATGTAAGGTCTATGAATCATTTCATAAAAAGCAATGTAATAAAGCATCAAACTAATTCCTCCCGAATTAAATGAATATGTTCATAGAAAAAAAATCAAGAGCCTAGAGCCAATAAAGACTGAGAAGATTGACTCAAGAACAGGAGCTCCATTGTATAATTCAGACCTAACCATTAATTGAGAAGCGATGGGAACGACGGAAACCTGTGAATACAGAAGATTCTATTAAAAACGAATCCTAATGATTCATTGAGTGGGATGGCGGAACAAACCAGGTATCAATTCATTTGTTCTGAAAGATCGTGGGCTAACCTTACAATTGAAATAGATATTGAAAGAGTAAATGTTCGCCCGCGAAAGCTTTATTTTACCGAATTGCTCTATTTTTTGAGCGATCCGATATGATAAAGACAAAACAAAATAAAGATTCGTTATAGCCTTATATATTATTATATTATAAATAAATTATAAATAAAAAATTACATTATCTAGAAATATATGTTTAGCTATATATCCAAAAGCTATATATAAACAAGATATAAAAATTTCTAATAGAAATAGATTAGATGAAAATTAGATGAAATATCAAAGAATCCCACGATTCAGTGTATTATTCAAAAAAATTGAATTTTATCTTAACTAAATTTTTTTGAATCATTTCATTCGCGAGGAGCTGGATGAGAAGAAACTCTCATGTCCGGTTCTGGAGTAGAGATGGAATTTTAAAAAGACCCATCCACTATAACCCCAAAAGAACCAGATTCCGTAAACAACATAGAGGAAGAATGAAGGGAATATCTTATCGAGGTAATCGTATTTGTTTCGGTAGATACGCTCTTCAAGCACTTGAACCTGCTTGGATCACATCTAGACAAATAGAAGCGGGGCGACGAGCAATGACACGAAACGTACGCCGTGGTGGAAAAATATGGGTACGTATATTTCCAGACAAACCAGTTACAGTAAGACCTACAGAAACACGTATGGGTTCGGGGAAAGGATCCCCCGAATATTGGGTAGCTGTCGTTAAACCAGGTAGAATACTTTATGAAATGGGCGGAGTAGCAGAAAATATAGCTAGAAAAGCTATTTCAATAGCGGCGTCCAAAATGCCTATACGAACTCAATTCATTATTTCGGGATAGGAATAAAAGAAAAAGAGGTCTTTGGGATGAAAAAAAATTGCAGGTTTCTTTTTTTGATTTTGGACAAACAATATTTCTTTTTTTTTTCCTTCGTTCTTTGCATTGAAAAATCGAATAAAAAAATGATATGATTCAACCCCAGACCCATTTGAATGTAGCGGACAACAGCGGGGCCCGAGAATTGATGTGTATTCGAATCATAGGAACTAGTAATCGCCGATACGCTCATATTGGTGACGTTATTGTTGCTGTGATCAAAGAAGTAGTACCAAATATGCCTCTAGAAAGATCAGAAGTAATCAGAGCTGTAATTGTACGTACCTGTAAAGAACTCAAACGTGACAACGGTATGATAATACGATATGATGACAATGCTGCAGTTATTATTGATCAAGAAGGAAACCCAAAAGGAACTCGAATTTTTGGTGCGATCGTCCGGGAATTGAGACAGTTAAATTTTACTAAAATAGTTTCCTTAGCCCCTGAGGTATTATAAGACGAGACCATGATATAGTTATAGTAAGCGAATGAAATAGATTAATTAGTAGATTGTGTTTCACGCATATACCTTTAATTTCATATTTAATAGAATTCATAAATAAAAAAATAAAAAAGAGCATGTTGATTATATCAAAATTAGCAGGCACCAATAATTTTAGTTCATCATGGGCAGGGACACTATTGCTGACATAATAACCTCTATACGAAATGTCGACATGGATAGAAAAGTAACGGTTCGAATAGCATCTACTAATATCACCGAAAACATTGTTCAAATACTTTTACGGGAAGGTTTTATCGAAAACGTGAGGAAACATCAGGAAAGCAACAAATATTTTTTGGTTTTAACCCTGCGACATAGAAGGAATAGGAAAGGAACATATAGAACTATTTTAAATTTAAAACGGATCAGTCGACCTGGTCTACGAATCTATTCTAACTATCAACGAATTCCTAGAATTTTAGGTGGTATGGGGATTGTAATTCTTTCTACTTCTAGAGGTATAATGACAGAC